AAGGTGGGGGGGGGTTAATTGCTGAAGAGAAAATGGCCGGGGGTTTTGACGAATCTAGGGAGGTAGCTGTTTAAGGAAAATGAAATCCTTAAAGTGGCAGCGTTCAATTAATAGGGTCGATTAGTGGGAGAATTTGTCGGATCAAGTAATGTATTGCTTGTATCTAAGGTTAGGCTTATTACATGCTGTGTACAATCCTTGTTTTTGGGGTTTGGCAAGGTCAATTCGTATACTGCGTGGGGGGCTTAACGGGGGGTAGGGGGGTTTGTCGACTTAAAAGATCATGTGCTTGCCACCTGTGCGTGCACATACACCTGTGCGTGCACATACACCTGTGCGTGCACATACACCTGTGCGTGCACATACACCTGTGCGTGCACATACACCTGTGCGTGCACATACACCTGTGCGTGCACATAACGTACGCCGGGGGGGAACCTAGAATAGATTATGTCCTGTAACCATGAATCCTATAGTCCCCGTATGGTCACACCTCGGGAGGAATAAGAATCGAGTAATATTACACAGTGGTATGTCCTTGAATCATTGACTTAATATCCTGCTTCCTCATTATGCGGGTAGGGAAGGTACATTAAGAAGTCCAGCTTGACTTAAATGCTCCTGAACCCCGGCCTTCCACGGCCATAGCTGAGTCCAAGCATCCCCCAAATAAAAATCCTACTAAAGGCATGACAGAACAGTTATGCCGCGGCATGGGCTGATTAGTCACTAATCCATCGTGATGTCTTATTTAAGGGGAACGAATGGGCGATTCTAAGGTTGTATGGCCCTGAAGCAAGAACCAGATGCCGTTTACGACCCAAGTTAGAAACCCCCAAGTTAAATGGGCCTGGGACAAGAAGAGGGACACTGATTGGGCGGGTTGCTGGTTTCACGGAGGTAGCCAAACCAAGGGACACCCTTGACCTCGGGAATAGTCATACTGTCGAGGATTGAGTAACATTAAGCCCGACTAATATGGTGTATGTACGATCAATAAATAGTATGTACTATAGCTGATTAATCATTTATAACCATTACTGTAATTCACCATATCCTTATTATATTGATTGTGGAGTTTATAATATAATGTCCTTATAACATTAATACATATTTACTTGCTTAATATTCATGTGGTATATAATATCATGTACTATTATACATATATGTACTAGTTAATAATGAGGTAGATAAATATATGCACGAATATACATAGCGGGTTCAAGGAGTAGTTTAGATTAGAATTTCAGCTTTGGGTGTTGAAGGTGGGGCTTGAGCCTTCTCCTTGAGTCTATGGGGGAGGTTATCCCCTTCTCTGGTTTACAAGACCAGTATAATGAATATACTACATGGACTCTTCATTTTAGGAGTTTGTTTTCTATGATACTGACAAGGGGCATGAGGATTAGGAGAATCATAAAATACAGGACGGATGCCGTTTGACCAATAATTACGTAGGGGTATTCGACTGGTTGCCCTCCGATTCATGTTAGTGTGAGTAAGACTGCTACTAGCAGTCAAAATAAGCATTGGCTTAGGGGGCGGAATATTATGCTTCGTTGTTTTGATGTGTGGAGAATGGGTACGATTGCTAGGATTAGAATGGATAGTACTAAGGCTAGTACTCCTCCCAGTTTATTTGGAATGGAGCGTAAGATTGCGTAGGCAAAGAGGAAATATCACTCTGGCTTGATATGTGGGGGAGTATTAAGTGGGTTTGCTGGGGTGTAGTTGTCTGGGTCTCCTAGGAGGTCGGGTGAGAACAGGACTAATGTTGAGAGGGCGGTAAGCATAATTAGGAAGCCGAGGATATCTTTGATGGTGTAATAGGGGTGGAAAGGAATTATGTCTGGGTCTGAGGGGATGCCTGTGGGGTTGTTGGATCCGGTCTCGTGTAGAAATAGGAGGTGGACAATTACTAGGGCTGCTACGATAAAGGGGAACAGAAAGTGAAAGGTGAAGAATCGGGTCAGGGTAGCTTTGTCTACGGAGAAGCCGCCTCAGATTCATTGGACTAGTTCTGTCCCAATGTAAGGGATTGCTGAGAGGAGGTTGGTGATGACTGTGGCTCCTCAGAATGATATCTGTCCTCAGGGCAATACGTAGCCTATGAATGCAGTGGCTATCACGGTGAAGAGGAGGAGAATGCCTACGTTTCATGTTTCCGTGTAGGTGTAGGAACCATAGTATAGTCCTCGTCCTACGTGAAGGTATAGGCAGATGAAGAATATGGAGGCTCCGTTAGCATGTAGATAGCGGAGGAGCCATCCGTAGTTTACGTCTCGGCAGATATGGGCGACGGAGTTAAATGCGGTTGCTGTATCGGCTGTGTAGTGTATAGCTAGGAAGAGGCCTGTCAAAATTTGTACGGCTAGGCAGACTCCTAAAAGAGAGCCAAAATTTCATCAGGATGATAGGTTTGAGGGGGCGGGGAGATCTACGAATGAGCTATTGAGGATTTTTAGGAGAGGATGGGTTTTCCGGATGTTGGTCATTATCGTTCTTATAGTTGAGTTACAACGATGATTTTTCATGTCATTGGCCGTGGGGAGTCCACGTAAGAATGATGGCAGCGTATGTCGTGTTTATTTTAAGTATTATTTTTGTACTGAGTTTCGTTGGGTTTTCTTCGAAGCCATCTCCGGTTTATGGGGGAATGGGTTTAATTGTGAGTGGGGGAGTGGGGTGTGGTATTGTAATGAGTTTTAATGGGCCGTTTTTGGGGCTCATGGTGTTTTTGATTTATTTAGGGGGGATGTTAGTAGTCTTTGGCTATACTACGGCGATGGCTATGGAGCAGTACCCTGAGGTTTGGACTTCTAATAAAGTTGTTTTAGGGGGTCTTATTGTGGGGGTGTTTATGGAGTTTGTTTTAGTTTTTGTTATATTAAAGGAGGTAGAGTTGGGTACGGCTCTAAAGTTTAGTGGATTGGGGGATTGGGTTATTTGTGATGTGGAGGATCGGGATCTTGTTAGTAAGGAGGTAACTGGTGTAGCGGGGCTTTATAGCTATGGGGGTTGGCTAGTGTTAATTACTGGTTGATCTTTGTTTGTTGCTGTAATGGTTATTATGGAGGTTACGCGTGGGGGATAAATAGGGTGAGGGTGAGTAGAAGGGTAATTAGGAAAGAAAGGAAGTAAAGTTTGATTAGTCCTTTCTGGGTTGAAATTAGGGTTGAGCCCTTTAGTTGGAGCAGGGAGATTGTCTTGGGAAGGAAAACTTCTAGTCAGGTCAGATCTATTAGGAGGGATGCAGTTTTTTGGCTTGCTGTTAGGCCGGCTATCGGTGGAAGTCGATGTATAATGGTTGGAAAGTAGCCCAGGAGGTTTGAAAATTTAAATATGTTGGATGGAGTCTTGAACTTTAGGTTTAATGTTATTGAGTTAAGTTCTAGGGCTAGGATGAATCCCGTTAGGGTTACGGCCAGGGCTATAAGTTTTAAGTAAGGGGGTATGGTTATTGGTGGGATGGTTATTGGGGGGATAACTTTTGAGATTAGAAACCCTGCGAAGATGCTTCCGATAAGAAGGCGTTTAATGGCGTTGAGTAGCAGAGGGTTGTTCTCGTTAATTAGGATGGGTGTGGGGAAGCGGGGTTGTCCTAGTATCGCGAAGAAGATAATTCGGGTACTGTATACAGCTGTAAGGGCGGTAGCGATTAGGGTTATGAGAAGGGCTCAGGCGTTGGTGTACGAGGTGTTGGCTGTTTCGATAATGAGGTCTTTGGAGTAAAAGCCGGTTAGGAAGGGAGTGCCTGTTAGGGCTAAGCTGCCTACTGTCATGGCGGAGCTAGTGAAAGGCATGGATTTGAATAGACCTCCCATTTTTCGAATGTCTTGTTCGTCATTTAGGCTGTGGATGATTGATCCGGAGCATATGAATAATATGGCCTTGAAGAAGGCATGAGTGCAGATGTGAAGGAATGCTAAATGGGGCTGGTTAATTCCGATAGTTACTATTATCAGTCCTAATTGACTTGAGGTAGAGAATGCTACAATTTTTTTGATGTCGTTTTGGGTGAGCGCACATGCGGCTGTGAATAGTGTGGTAATGGCTCCTAGGCATAGAGTCATTGTCTGAATTGTGGGGTTGTTTTCTATTAATGGGTGGAATCGAATTAGGAGGAAAACTCCTGCCACAACTATTGTACTTGAGTGGAGTAGGGCTGATACAGGGGTTGGGCCTTCTATGGCGGAGGGGAGCCAGGGGTGTAGTCCAAATTGGGCTGATTTCCCGGTTGCTGCTAGGAGGAGTCCCATGAGGGGGAGGAGGGTAACGTTAGAGTTTAACAGAAAGATTTGTTGGAGTTCCCATGAGTTTAGATTGACTAAGAATCATGCTATTGATAAGATAAAGCCGATGTCTCCAATGCGATTATAGAGGATTGCTTGTAGGGCTGCTGTGTTGGCGTCTGCTCGGCCGTATCATCAGCCGATGAGTAGAAAGGATATAATGCCTACCCCTTCTCAGCCGATAAATAGTTGGAAGAGGTTGTTCGCTGTAACTAAAATTATTATTGTGATTAAGAATGTTAGAAGGTACTTGAAAAATCGGTTAATATTAGGGTCTGAGTGTATATATCATATGGAGAACTCCAGGATAGATCAGGTGACGAATAGTGCTACTGGCATAAATAATATTGAGAAGAAGTCTAGCTTGAAGCTGAGGGACAGTTTTATGGTTTGTATAGTTGTTCAATGTCAGTTTGAGATTATTGCCTCTTGGCCGGAGTAGATAAATATTGCGGTGGGGAGAATGCTAATCAAAAAGGAGTAGGAGACTACGTTTTTTACGTAGTAGGGGTAGTTGGGATGGTTTTGGGGGCTTAGTAGGGCTGTTAGGATGGGGACAGTCAGTAGGGTTAGTGATATAAGTGTTATAGATGAAAATAGATTTATTACTTTTATTTGGAGTTGCACCAATTTTCTGGTTCCTAAGACCAACGGATAACTACTATCCTTTAAAAGCATGAAAAAGCCGTGTTGTTAAGCACGGGGGCTAGAGTTAGCAGTTCTTGCATTCTTTTTCGGTAGACAAGAAAGCTTGAGTCTCTATCATTAGATTCACAATCTAATGTTTTTATTAAACTATGTCTACAGTAGGGGGTGCCTAGGATAATTTTGGGGCTGAGGGATAGTAGGAGGAGGGGGAGGATATGCATAGTTATGAGTGTGTTTTCTCGTGTGTAGGAGGGGAGGATGTTGTTGATATGATGAGTATATTTGCCTCGTTGAGTTGTGATTAACATATGTAGGGAGTATAGGCCTGTGATAATGATGTTTAGTCCAAGTAGGGTGAGGGATAGGTTGGATCAAGGAAATATGGATATAATTACGAATAATTCTCCGATTAGATTAATAGTTGGGGGGAGGGCTAGGTTAGTGAGGCTAGCCAGGAGTCATCATGTTGCTATCAGGGGTAGTAGGGTTTGTAGTCCTCGGGCGAGAATTATTGTTCGGCTGTGGATTCGCTCGTAATTGGTATTGGCTAGGCAGAATAATATTGAGGAAGTTAGACCGTGGGCGATTATTAGTGCGGTTGCTCCTATGAAGCTTCAAGGGGTTTGAATTAGGACGGCGGCAATGACCAGTGCCATGTGGCTAACTGAGGAGTATGCGATTAGGGATTTGAGGTCCGTTTGACGTAAGCAGATAGAGCTAGTTATAATTATGCCCCATAAGGATAGTATTATGAAGGGGTAGGCTATGAATTCGGTTAGGGGGCTAAGTAAAATTGTAATGCGTAATATTCCATATCCTCCCAGTTTAAGTAACACTGCTGCAAGGACCATTGAACCAGCGATGGGGGCTTCTACGTGGGCTTTGGGCAGTCATAGATGTAGGCCGTAGAGGGGTATCTTTACTATAAATGCTATTATGCATGCTAGTCATAGGAGAGCTGTGCTTCAGGAGCTTGGGAGGGGGGTAGTTCAGTGCTGTATTAGTAGGAAGTTTAATGAGCCGGTTAGGTTTTGGATGTGGACTAGGGCAACTAGTAGAGGGAGAGAGCCTACTAGGGTATAGAATAGAAAGTAGAGCCCTGCGTTTAGGCGTTCTGCTTGGTTACCTCATCGTGTGATAATGATGAGTGTTGGAATTAGAGTAGCCTCAAATAGAATATAGAACATAATGAGTTCTGTAGCTGTGAAGGTTATGATTAGGAACACTTGAAGGAGGATTAGTATCGTAAGGTATAGTTTTTTTCGGGGGAGAGTTTCGTTAATGAGGTGAGATTGGCTTGCGATAATTATTAGGGGGAGGAGTCATATCGTTAATATGAGGAGGGGGGTAGACAGGGAGTCTAGAAAAAATATAGGGGATAGATTGAGGCTATTGTCGGTGAATTGGTTGATGAAGGGAAGTCATAGGATGCTCACTAGTAGGCTGTGAGTTGTAGTGTTGATTCAGACTATTTTAGGATTGGAGGCTCATGTAAGAGGGATGAGTATGGCCGTGGGGATAATAATTTTTAGCATTGTAGGAGATTGAGGTTTTGTACGTAATCTGTTCCGTAGGTGGTGGAGACTATTACCAGAAGGGACAGGCCGAGTGCTGCTTCGCATGCCGCAAATACTAGAAGGATGATAGGGAGCATGCTTGCTAGGGTGAGATGGGTGTTTAGGATTGTTACTGTTATTATTACAAAAAGAGAGAGCATTATTCCTTCTAAACATAGGAGGGAGGATATTATATGGGAGCGATATATTAGTAGGCCTGTGAGGGAGATTATGAATGCCAGGAGTAAGTTTATATAGGTGAGGGACATTAGATAATTATGACTATTATCATAATCTAGTGAGTCGAAATCACTTGTTTTGTTTAAACTAATTATCATTATTCAGACCATTCGAGTCCTTCTTGAAATCATTCGTAGGCCAAGCTGGCTGCTAGGAGAGTGATCAGTATTAGGGCGAGGGGGAGTATGGTTTGTAGGTTGTTGGTTTGGGATGCTCATGGGAGGGGGAGGAGGAGTGCGATTTCCAGGTCGAAGAGCAGGAACGTAGTTGCTACTAGAAAGAACTTTATTGAGAAGGGTAGGCGAGCTGAGCCCAGAGGGTCAAAGCCACATTCATAGGGACTTGCCTTTTCGGTGTAGGGGTTTATTTGGGGGAGTCAAAAGGCGATGAAAACGAGAAGGGTCGCTAGTAGTGTGTTTGTTAATAGTGTAATGGCTATGTTAATTATTCTTTTCCGGATTGTGCCGGAGCTAACTGATTGGAAGTCAGTGGTACTAGTTAATACTAAAAGAATAAGAGCCTCATCAATAAATGGATACATATAGGAATAGTCAGACTACGTCTACGAAATGTCAGTATCAAGCGGCGGCTTCAAATCCAAAATGGTGTTTAGATGTAAAGTGGTATTTTAATTGTCGTAGGAGGCAGACAATGAGGAATGTTGAGCCAATAATGACGTGGAGTCCATGAAATCCAGTTGCTATGAAGAATGTGGAGCCGTAAACTCCGTCCGCGATTGTGAATGGAGTTTCATAGTATTCTGATGCCTGTAGCAGGGTGAAGTATAAGCCTAGGCAGATTGTGATGAAGAGGGCTTGAATTATGTGCTTGCGGCTGCCTTCTATGAGGCTGTGGTGGGATCAGGTAATGGATACACCGGAGGCCAGTAGAACGGATGTGTTTAGTAGAGGGACGTCTAGTGGGTTTAGTGGGGTAATGCCTGCTGGAGGTCAATATCCTCCTAGCTCTGGAGTTGGTGCAAGGCTTGAATGGTAGAAGGCCCAGAAGAAGCCAGAGAAGAAAAAGACCTCTGAGATGATAAAGAGGATTATCCCATAGCGGAGGCCCTTTTGTACGACTGGGGTATGATGTCCTTGGAAGGTGCCTTCTCGCACGATGTCTCGTCATCACTGGTATATAGTCAGGGTATTGGCGAGTAATCCTAGGGCTAATAGTGTTGTGGAGTTGAAGTGAAATCACATAACTAATCCTGAGGTCAGGAGAAGTGCGGAGAGGGCTCCTGTAAGTGGCCAGGGGCTGGGGTTGACTATGTGGTATGCATGTGTTTGGTGGGTCATTAGGTGTTATCGTGTAAGTATAGGCTTACTAGTAGGGTGAAGACGTAGGCTTGAATTAGAGCTACAGCGAATTCTAGAATAGTTAATAGTACAAGGATTACGAATGTAGCGAGGGCGGTGGCTGCGCTAATGTTTAGTAAGGCGAGAGTGGCTCCTCCGATTAGATGAATTAGTAGGTGTCCAGCAGTAATGTTGGCGGTTAGTCGCACGGCGAGCGCTACAGGCTGGATAAATAGGCTAATTGTTTCAATGATGATTAGTATTGGAATTAAAGGCAGGGGAGTGCCCTGTGGGAGGAAATGTGCGAGGGAGGCTTTAGTTTTATGTCGGAAGCCCAGAAGGACTGTCCCGGCTCATAGAGGGATGGCTATTCCAAGATTCATGGATAGTTGTGTTGTTGGGGTGAATGAGTGGGGTAATAGGCCTAGAAGATTTGTTGAGCCGATGAATAGGATAAGGGATATCAGTATTAGGGCTCATGTTTGACCCTTGTGGTTGTGGATGGAGAGTATTTGTTTGGATGTTAGGTGAATAAGTCACTGTTGAATAGCTAGAAGTCGGTTGTTGACTAATCGGTTGGTTGAGGGAAACATAATAGTAGGGAACATAATGATTAGTACGGCGATAGGGAGTCCTATTATTGTAGGGGTAATGAAAGAGGCGAATAGATTTTCGTTCATTTGTTTTCTCAGGGGATCAGGGATTTGGTGGCTTTAGTTGTTTTTGGTTCTGGGGCTGAGTGGTAGTAGTGGCTGGAGATTTTCAATTGTATAATAATAAATAAGGTGATAATTGTGGAGATAATTGTGATGAACCATGTTGATGTATCTAGTTGGGGCATATCATTGAGGGAGGAATTTATTTCTCCTATCTTCAACTTAAAAGGTTGACGCTGCTTAGCTTCTCAATGACATTATAGTATAGATGCTGATCATTTTTCGAAGCACTCTAGGGAGACTATTTCAAGGACGATGGGTATGAAGCTATGGTTTGAGCCGCAGATTTCAGAACATTGGCCGTAGTAGAGGCCTGGTCGAGTGGATAGAAGGGTTGTTTGGTTGAGTCGACCGGGAATAGCGTCTGTTTTCAGGCCTAGAGAGGGTACGGCTCATGAGTGGAGAACGTCTTCAGAGGAGATGAGCATGCGGATAGTTATTTCTATGGGAAGAACTACCCGATTATCGACTTCTAGGAGGCGGAGCTCTCCTGCTTTGAGATCAGGAGTAGGGATTATGTAGGAGTCGAAGCATAGATCTGCATAGTCTGTGTATTCATAGCTTCAGTATCATTGATGGCCCATGGTTTTAATAGTTATAAAAGGGTTGTTGATTTCATCCATTATGTATAAAATGCGTAGGGATGGGAGGGCGATTGTGATTAGGATAATAGCCGGGAGGATTGTTCAAATTGTTTCTACCTCTTGGGCGTCTATTGTACTTGTGTGGGTTAAATGGGTGGTTAGTATAGAGGAGATAATATACAATACGAGAGAGCTGATTATAAATACGATTATTAGAGTGTGATCATGAAAGTGTAGTAGTTCCTCTATGATGGGGGAGGTTGCATCTTGAAGTCCTAGTTGAAAAGGGTATGCCATAGAGATATATAGGAGTTTCACCTATAATTTAACCTTGACAAAGTTACGTAAATTTTACTAATACCTCTGTTTATTGAGAAAGACATAATGGTTATGGTGTTGGCTTGAAACCAATTTAAGGGGGTTCGATTCCTTCCTTTCTTATTTGGAGTTGACGTATGTGGGCTCCTCAAATGTGTGGTAAGGGGGAGGGCATCCGTGTAATCATTCGAGGTTGGTTGAAGTTAACTCCGTAACTGACACTTCCCGCTTAGCTGCAAGTGCTTCTCATATGATGAACACCATTAGTATTACTGCTGTTAGAGAAATGAAAGATCCTATAGAAGAGACAGTGTTTCAGGTAGTATATGCGTCTGGATAATCGGAGTAGCGTCGTGGCATGCCAGACAGACCTAAGAAATGTTGTGGGAAGAAGGTCATGTTAACCCCCACAAATATCACTAGGAAGTGGATTTTGGTTCAGGTTGAGTTCAGTGTGTAGCCTGTGAACAGGGGGAATCAATGTACGAATCCCCCTATAATGGCGAAGACCGCTCCTATCGACAGCACGTAATGGAAGTGGGCTACTACATAGTAGGTATCGTGTAGGACGATGTCTAGTGATGAGTTAGCCAGGACGATGCCCGTTAATCCTCCTACAGTAAAAAGGAAAATAAAACCGAGGGCTCATAGCATGGCAGGTGATCACTTAATGTTACCGCCGTGTAGTGTGGCAAGTCAGCTGAACACTTTGACCCCAGTTGGGATAGCAATAATCATTGTGGCGGATGTAAAATATGCTCGTGTGTCAACGTCTATCCCGACTGTGAATATATGGTGAGCTCATACAATAAAGCCTAAGAATCCAATAGATATTATGGCTCAGACTATGCCTATGTACCCAAAGGGCTCTTTCTTGCCTGAGTAGTAAGTCACGATATGGGAGATAATGCCGAACCCGGGTAGAATTAGAATGTATACTTCGGGATGCCCGAAAAATCAGAATAAGTGTTGGTACAGGATGGGGTCTCCTCCTCCAGCAGGATCAAAGAATGTTGTGTTGAGGTTTCGGTCCGTTAGCAGCATTGTAATGCCTGCAGCTAGAACAGGGAGGGACAGTAATAGCAGAACGGCTGTGATTAGAACGGATCAGACAAATAGAGGTGTCTGATATTGAGAGAGGGCGGGGGGTTTTATGTTGATAATGGTGGTAATAAAATTGATTGCGCCCAGAATGGATGAAATGCCGGCTAAATGTAGAGAGAAGATCGCTAGGTCGACAGAAGCGCCTGCATGTGCGAGATTGCCTGCTAGTGGAGGGTATACAGTTCAACCAGTGCCAACCCCAGCCTCGATTGTTGAGGAAGCGAGCAGTAGTAGGAAAGAGGGGGGTAAAAGTCAGAAGCTTATATTGTTTATTCGAGGGAATGCCATATCAGGTGCTCCAATTATCAGGGGAACTAATCAATTACCGAAGCCTCCAATCATAATAGGCATTACTATAAAGAAAATTATCACAAAGGCATGGGCTGTTACAGTTACGTTGTAAATTTGGTCATCGCCTAGTAGGGCTCCAGGCTGCCCCAGCTCAGCGCGGATGAGGAGGCTGAGGGCTGTGCCTACTATGCCTGCTCAGGCCCCAAATAACAGATACAGGGTGCCGATGTCTTTGTGGTTTGTTGAGAAAAGTCAGCGAGAGATGAACATAGGTAATATGGCTGAGTAAGCATTAGACTGTAAATCTAAAGACAGGGGTTGAGTCCCCTTATTATCAGGCTCTGTGGTGTATAAAACATATTGAATTGCAAATTCAAATAAGCAGCTTCAACTCTGCCGGGGCTTCTCCCGCCTTTTTTTTTCATACGGCGGGAGAAGTAGATTGAAGCCAGTTGTTTAGGGTGTTTAGCTGTTAACTAAAGTTTCGTGGGTTTAAAGCCCACCAATCTAGGAAGGGTTTAGCTTAAGGAAAGCAGTTGATTTGCATTCAACAGATGTAGGATAAAGTCTTGCAATCCTTATTAGTCAGGGGCTAAATAGTCACTATTTACTTAGGGCTTTGAAGGCCCTCGGTCTTGGTTAACCTAAGCCTCTAGTACAGAGTTATTATAATGGGTGTTAGGGGGAGGGTTATTGTGGAGATGATGATTAGGGGGGATAGGTGTGTTGGTTGCTTTGTGTTTTCGAAGTGTCATTTGATTTTTGTGTTGTTTGTTGTAGGGAATATTGTGAGTGATGTTGCGTATGCTAGGCGCATGTAGAAATATAGGTTAAGTAGGGCTGTGATGGCTATGAAAGTGGGTAAGATGGTGCTATTGTTTTTTGTTAACTCTTGGATAATCATTCACTTTGGCATAAATCCTGTTAGGGGAGGGAGCCCTCCTAGGGATAGTATAATGGTTAGGATGATGCTGGTAATAAGGGGCATTTTGTTTCATGTGAGGGATAATGACAGGGTTGTGGTTGTTGAGGTGGAGATGAGGAGTATAAATGTGGTTGTTGTTATTAGGATATAGACTATTAGGTTTAGGAGGGTTATAGTTGGGTTGTAGATTAGAATGGTGGTTATTCATCCTATGTGAGCGATGGAGGAGTAAGCCATGATTTTGCGTAGTTGGGTTTGGTTAAGCCCTCCTCAGCCTCCGACTAGTAGAGACAGTGTGGATATGGTGAGAAGTAGGGTTAGGTTGATGCTTGGGGAAATTGTGTGTAGGATTGATAGTGGGGCTAGTTTTTGTCAGGTTAGAAGGAGTAGGCCTGATGTTAGGGGGATACCTTGGGTGACTTCTGGCACTCAAAAGTGGAAGGGGGAGAGTCCGAGTTTCATGCTGAGGGCAATGGTTAGGATAATCGATGCTGTTGGGTTGATTATGCTTGTGACTGTTCATTGGCCGGTGTACAGTAGGTTGGTGATTACGGCTAGTATTAGTAGCATAGATGCTGTGGCCTGGGTAAGGAAATACTTAGTTGCGGCTTCTGTGGAGCGTGGGTGATGGGTTTTTATTAGTATTGGGATAATAGCTAGTATGTTTATCTCAAACCCGATTCATACTGTCAGTCAGTGGGAGCTTGTGACGACGATGGCTGTTCCTAGGATGACAGTTAGTATGATTGTGGAGAAGATGATTGGATTTATTAGTACGGGAAGGATATAAACCAACATTTTCGGGGTATGGGCCCGATAGCTTATTTAGCTGACCTTACTAGAATTTGGTGTAGTTTGGTAGCACGAAGAATTTTGAGTTCTTAGGGTTGGGTTCGAGTCCTATAATTCTAGAAATAAGGGGATTTTAGCCCCTATGATTTACTCTATCAAAGTAACTCTTTTGTCAGACATATTTCTTATGTTTGAGGAGGGATGCCTGCGGTTATAATTGGTACGGTGACGTGTCATATGCAGAGAGCTAGTGTCAGGGGAAGAAAGTTTTTTCATAGTAGGTGTATTAGTTGATCATATCGGAAGCGGGGGTATGATGCGCGGATTCATAGGAAGGATATTGTGAGTAAAAGAGTTTTTACTGCAAAGTTGGTGATATAGAGTTCGGGAATGGTTGGATTGTTTCATGCCCCTAGAAAGAGGGTGGTTGTTAGGGCGTTTATTATAATAATGTTGGCGTACTCTGCTAGGAAGAATAGGGCGAAGGGTCCTCCTGCATACTCTACGTTGAAGCCGGAGACTAGCTCTGATTCGCCTTCTGTCAGGTCGAAGGGAGCTCGGTTAGTTTCTGCTAGTGTTGAGATGAACCATATTATTGTGAGGGGCCATGAGGGCAGGATTAGTCAGATGTGTTCTTGTGTAGTGATTAGGGTTGGTAGTGAATAGGAGCCGCTTATTAATAGGGTTGATAGTAGAATGATCGCCAGGGTTACTTCATAGGAGATTGTTTGGGCGACGGCTCGTAGGGCTCCGATTAGGGCGTATTTTGAATTGGAAGCTCACCCAGATCAGAGAAGGGCGTAGACTGCAAGACTCGATATCGCTAGTAGGAACAGTACCCCGAGGTTTATATTGAGTAGTGGGTATGGTATTGGTAGGGGGACTCATATTGTTAGGGCCAGTGCTAGAGCTAAGATGGGGGCTATGATGAATATGGTGGGGGAAGATGTAAGTGGACGCAGGGGTTCTTTGGTAAAAAGTTTTACGGCGTCTGCGATGGGCTGGAGTAGGCCGTAGGGGCCTACCACGTTGGGTCCTTTTCGTAGTTGCATATACCCTAGAATTTTTCGTTCTACAAGGGTTAAGAATGCTACTGCTAGGAGAATTGGGACAATTATGGTTAGGAGATTAATTATAAACATTAGTGTTAAAGAGAGGACTTGAACCTCTGGGAGTAAAGGTTTAAGGTTTACGCAATTACCGGTCTCTGCCACTTTAACTGAGCCCTAGTTTGGGGGCGTAATGTTTATTGCATGCCAAATTGAGGTTGAATCATTTGTTTAGCTAGAAGGCGCTTAGGTTTAAGGAGGCCTTGTCTCTCTTGTCCTTTCGTACTGGGAGAGGCATAAAATAGATAGAAACCGACCTGGATTACTCCGGTCTGAACTCAGATCACGTAGGACTTTAATCGTTGAACAAACGAACCGTTAATAGCTGCTGCACCATTGGGGGGTCCTGATCCAACATCGAGGTCGTAAACCCCATCGTCGATATGAACTCTTAGATAGGATTGCGCTGTTATCCCTAGGGTAACTTGTTCCGTTGATCAAAGTAGCTTTGGATCAGTAGGTAGTGTAGCTTTGACTGGTAAGTCTGGGCTTAGTAATTGCTCGGAGGGTTTGTTATACTCCGAGGTCACCCCAACCTAAATTGTTAGTCCATTTGAGGGTATTTTATGCCTGTTGGTGTTTATTGGTGGGCTCTTGGACTAATTAATTAAAGCTCCATAGGGTCTTCTCGTCTTATTGTGGCATCCCCGCCTCTTCACGGGGAGGTCAATTTCACTGATTGGGAGTAAGAGACAGTAAAACCCTCGTGTGGCCATTCATACAAGTCCTTAATTAGAGAACAAGTGATTATGCTACCTTTGCACGGTCAGGATACCGCGGCCGTTAAACGTATGTCACTGGGCAGGCAGTGCCTCTAATACTAGTAATGCTAGAGGTGATGTTTTTGGTAAACAGGCGAGGTTTGTGTTTGCCGAGTTCCTTTTACTCCTTTTAATCTTTCCCTGCTGGCACTCCTGTGTCGGGTCAACGGTCTGCGGTAAAGGGCTTGTTGTTAGGCTTGACTTTACATGCGTTAACTATCAGTGGGTATCCGTTCTGATATAGGCTTGTGCGGGGGAGAAAATTTTTCTTGTTACTCATATTAACAGTATCTCTTCTATATAGTTATAGAATGATCCAGTAGGTTGGTACTAGGAGTTGGTATTTATTGCCGGGATCAGGGTGGTTGAGTTGTTGAGCTTGAACGCTTTCTTTATTGGTGGCTGCTCTTAAGCCAACTATGGTCTATTTACATACTTACTCTCTAGTCAAGGTTGTAACCTGTGTCTAAAGGGCTGTCCCCCTTTAAACTATGCTTTAAGCCTACAGTTAAATTGTGGGATTTATAGGTAGGCTTAAGCTTGAACTAATATTCTTTTACTGGATAACCAGCTATCACCAGGCTCGGTAGGCTTTTCACCACTACTTGTAAGTCTTCTCACTATTTTGCTACATAGATGAGTTTGCTCTATAGGGCTGCTTGCAAGTAGCTCGTCTGGTTTCGGGGGGTTTAACTTAAGTTCTCTTTGCTAAATTATTCTAGTTAAATCATGATGCAAAAGGTACAAGGGGTAATCTTTGCTGTTTATTGCTTTGGAGTGTTTCTTTCATTATTCCCTTGCGGTACTTTTTCTATAGCGCCAATTAGAATTTCTATCTCCTATACTTTTGAGGTATATGAATGTTTTATTTTAAGTTGAGTTTATAGTTGAGTTGTGTTTGTTTTGGGCTAAGTACAGCAAGTTTTCTATAGCGCCAATTAGAATTTCTATCTCCTATATAGATGCTTTGTGTTTAAGCTATACTTTGGGTTGTCCAAGCGCACTTTCCAGTACGCTTACCTTGTTACGACTTATCTCCTCTAATAGCTGTGGGGGTTTGTTAATAGGGTTGAGAGGGTACCACTAGTATTTGAGGAGGGTGACGGGCGGTGTGTGCGTGCTTCATGGCCTTATTCAACTAAGCACTCTATTCTTAGTTTACTGCTAAATCCACCTTTAGCTCTTGGTTTCACAGGGGCTTTCGTATAGATGAGTTATCCTAAATTGTAGGAAATGTAGCCCATTTCTTTCCAGTCCATAGGCTACACCTTGACCTAACGTTTTTATGTACAATACTTGGGCTTACTATAAGACCTTTTTAGGGTTTGCTGAAGATGGCGGTATATAGGCTGAATTGTGGCAAGGACTGGTGAGGTTTATCGGGGTATATCGATTATAGAACAGGCTCCTCTAGAAGGATATGAAGCACCGCCAAGTCCTTTGAGTTTTAAGCTTTGGCTCGTAGTACTCTGGCGAAGAATTTTGTTAGGGAATTCTTTAGGTTTAAGACTAAGCATAGTGGGGTATCTAATCCCAGTTTGGGTCTTAGTTGTCGTGTATTCAGTTTGTTTAAAGCCACTTTCGTAGGAGAGCTTACGGTAGCTAGGGCTTTTTACAGCATAGCTAGAGTTTGGCTTTATTGTGGTGGGGAAGGGTCTTAAACACGTTTTACGCCGTAGGTCTATTGATTGGGGTCAATCGTATGGCCGCGGTGGCTGGCACGAAATTTACCAACCCTTGCAGGCATAACTTAGTCAAACTTTCGTTTATTGCTTAATTTTTATCACTGCTGTTGCCCGTGGGGGTGTGGCTGAGCAAGGCGTTATGAGCTACCTGGAGGTGCGCTTGATACCCGCTCCTATTTGTCTTTTGAAGAGACTTGCAGGGCATTCTCACTGGAGAGCGGATACTTGCATGTGTAGTTTTGCTAGCAACCAATAGAAAGGCTGGGACCAAACCTATATGTTTATGGAGTTTTATAAACTCATCTAGGCATTTTCAGTGCCTTGCTTTAATGTTAAGCTACATCAAC